TCATTGGGATAGATATAGATGAACAATACCCCCCCTGGAACCGTATAGGAAGTTTTCTCCTCGTACGGCTCGAGAAAAAACGGTTTAATTCGAAGTTTTGTCTATGTATCCAATTCTAATAAATTAAATAACAAATGGGCCTATAAAATCAATTAGACTATGATTCCAGTCTTTTTTCTTCCTGAAAAATGAAAAAGAAACCGCTCGTACTCATAACTCAAGTCGGATAACTCTCAAATAGCTCAAAGAAAAATCTTTAGTAAATTTCATTTATTGAGTAGTCTTTACTCCCTTTCGTTTATACCGTTTAAACGATTTCAAATTCAATTTTGCTTCTTTAGTCGGATCCAGTTATTGAGACTATCGAAAGAATTAACAACTAAAAGGGTGTTTCCTTGTTTTTAAACCCTTTATTCCTATTTTGAATCATTGGGTTTAGACATTACTTCGGTGTTTCTTAATCTTTTCAAAGTGGCAGCAACATACCCTTTTTTATTTCTTTCTATCAAAGAATCCTATGGACGGTTGATTCTAGTATGATACACGTTGAATCGAAAAATTGGGATCAATTTCAACAAGTTCAACAAGTTTTGCTTTTGAATTGCAAACTTGCTCGAATTGGATCCTTTCGATTTTCCATATATTTACGAAGTTGTTCCAGTTGATTGGCATTAACCCTAGATCCTTGCCCCTGAGAAATGAATTAATACTTTCGGTTCGAGCTCCATCATGGACTATTTACAACCCGACACAAAACGAAGGGTTCAAGTGTAACAGAACAAACAATGTCGAGCCAAGAGCACCTCATTTCTAGACAAATCGAAAATGGTGGATGTAAAAATCCACAACGGGTTGTGTCCTTCAAGTCGCACGTTGCTTTCTACCACATCGTTTCAAACGAAGTTTTACCATAACATTCCTCTAATTTGGAACCGGGATGGAATTGATTCAATTACGGAATCATGAATAGTCATCGGTTCAGCTGTCCATAGACATCGCAATCTCCACTTTTTCTTCTATATATGAATATATAATACATGAAAGAATATTTTTCTGAAAAAATCCTAGCAAGACAACATTTTTAACATATTTAACAGACTAATAGAATTATAGAATATATATATAATAGAAAGAAAAAAGAAATCTATAATATATAGAATATATATAAATAATATATAAACGAATAAGTTTTGGAATCTGCATCTTCAAGTGACTTAATAAGAAAAATTAAACGATTTCCTACTTTTTCAAAGATTCCACGTACAGGGAATCATTAAAAATATTTTTTTATTAAAAAAATAATTTCGAAATGAAATTAACTATAATTTAAATGAAATTAAACATCATTTTTGAATTTACTTTAGTTTGATTGGGTTGGGTTTGAAGAAAATTGGACAATAAGCACCGCCTTTGATCTTTATAGGAGGATCAGTCTTTCTTTTTGAATTGACTCATCACTAATTTCAAATAAAGATTTGAAATAGATCAAAGAAACGAAGAAAGAAATAAGATAAGAAGAAAAAATCCCCTTTTTTTTTCATGAGATGTATAAAAAACTAATGTAAGTTAATATTTGAATTTTGATTCTTTTAATCAGATTACGAAAATCAAAATCGAAAAAAAATAGGTAAGGTTTCTCCTATCTATCAGATAGACGGAACAGTTGTCACTATTTGTTGTTTGTTATAGATGTTTTATATCTACTATACTATAGAATATGGGACTTGATCATTTGTTAATGAAATTCGAACAGACACAGATGTTTAAAATAATATAGATTAACTGCTATCCACCCCCCCCACTTCCTTTTTATATTATGATAGGGTTTATATGGGAATAATGGAGAAATGGATCCGTGCTGGGACGGAAGGATTCGAACCTCCGAATGGCGGGACCAAAACCCGTTGCCTTACCACTTGGCCACGCCCCATTTCAATTTCTAATTGACACTAAGAAACAATAATATTGTTATTGGTTGTTTGTCAACTCCAGACCAAATAAATATCTAGAAAGATTCCATATCTATAGAATATAAGAATATAGATCTTCTATATCTATAGAATAATACAATAGACCGGTATTCGAATTTTGATACATATAGATACAGAATTCAACTGAATTTATTGATCATTACATAGAATTCAATTAAGATATTGTATGAAAGTATCGTTTCTTCTATTCTCCTTTGAGAATTGGAGGATTTTTGGTTGGATGGATTCAAAGAAAAAGAAGGATTTTTTGTCTACCTTATTTACTTTCTTTCTTTTTCCTTATATCAAAAATGCAACCAAAATGCAATTATCTCCAAGAACAAAATGTCTGTTATGCTTAATATCGTTAGTTTGATCTGTATTTGTATTAATTCGCCCCTTTATTCGAGTAGTTTTTTCTTCGGCAAATTGCCCGAAGCCTATGCTTTTTTGAATCCAATCGTAGATGTTATGCCAGTCATACCTCTGTTTTTTTTCCTCTTAGCTTTTGTTTGGCAGGCTGCTGTAAG